TTCCTTTTTTTTTTACCCCCAATAAAATACTTCTTGCATGTATCATATATCATAAAATTAAAGATTATCTATGTAAAAATTGAATCGATCTAAAATCGATCTCTCCTTACTCCTCCTCTGAGCAGTAATTGATAGGGATGACAGGATTTGAACCCGTGACATTTTGTACCCAAAACAAACGCGCTACCAAGCTGCGCTACATCCCTTTCAATTGGTCTACAGTATCATTGTAGAGAATCCCCGTCTTGTTTTCCACATCCTGATTATTTTATTCCCTCCATTGATATGCAAAATGGATCTTGCCATTTCTTCTTTTTGGTCTCATATCATATAACATATAATAATATATTAAATAAATATTTTTCTTGGGAATTCTCAGGTGTAAAGTGACCCTTTTTTCTGCTTTAAGAAAAAAGAAAAGAAAATCTTATCCCCCGACTCATTGCACATTTCAATTTGAATCAGGGATTCCACGCACAAATACAAGTGGTTTTTAACTACATATACATCTCTTACCATAATATATTACAATATGGAATACAAAAAAAAGAAGGAGGATTTTCAATGCGAGATCTAAAAACATATCTTTCCGTGGCACCGGTACTAAGTACTCTATGGTTCGGGTCTTTAGCAGGTTTATTGATAGAAATCAATCGTTTATTCCCGGATGCATTGACATTTCCTTTTTTTTCATTCTAGTTATTGAAATGAAAAGGGGTGAAGAAGATTCGAGATAAAATCAAATATTTGTGACTAATCTCTCTTTCCCCTCTTTTCTTTTTTTTTTTTTTTAGAATTAGATAGATAGAATAAGGGAGGAAAGAGAAAGAAAAAAGTGGATTCAACCTCAGCGAAACTCGGGTTGGGCTCCAATTAAATTAATAATACAGTTAAAAGAAAACGGAAATGTGGCTAGGGTAAGAGTATCATACAATACAAGATACTTAAATGAAATACTGTACTGTGATTAGCAATATAGTTAGAAATTATTGTATTACTTATTATTTACTATATTGATTGCAACAAAATCTTTATTTCAAAATTTGATTTTGAGTGGTTAGCAACTTCTATTTTTTTGTCCCTTGCTTCTTATTCGCTTCGGATCGGAAAATAGAAAAGTTGGGTGAATCAAAAACCCAAAGGAGGTTCATGGCCAAGGGTAAAGATGTCCGAGTAAGGGTTATTTTGGAATGTACCAGTTGTGTTCGAAACGGTGTTAATAAGGAATCAAGGGGTATTTCCAGATATATTACTCAAAAGAATCGACACAATACACCTAGTCGATTGGAATTGAGAAAATTCTGTCCCTATTGTTACACACATACAATTCATGGGGAGATAAAGAAATAGATATAGATCGAACCGAGTGCTTGTGTGTCACCCTTCCAAGGAACATGAAAAAATAATATAGATATATCTATATTATTTCATATATTTAAATGGAAACAAATAAATAAATATAGACAAACCCAATCCTATTAATTAATTCTAGAAATCATTTTTGATTTCAGCGAAATGGGATTTTTGCGATAAGGAATAAACAAATTATGGATAAATCTAAGCGACTCTTTCTTAAATCCAAGCGATCTTTTCGTAGGCGTTTGCCCCCGATCCAATCGGGGGATCGAATTGATTATAGAAATATGAGTTTAATTAGTCGATTTATTAGTGAACAAGGAAAAATATTATCTAGACGGGTGAATAGATTGACCTTAAAAGAACAACGATTAATTACTATTGCTATCAAACAAGCTCGTATTTTATCTTCGTTACCTTTTCTTAATAATGAGAAACAATTTGAAAGAAGTGAGTCGACCGCTAGAACTACCGGTCTTAGAACCAGACAAAAATAGGCTTACTCTTCAACTGAATCAAAATTCCAATCCGAACTCAAACACAGATGGATGTTTTATTCAAAAAATACGAGAAGCAGTCGTGTCATAAGAAGAATAAATCTTTTTTTTTTATTGAGTGTGTTCGCTCATTTTGACGACTTTATCATATTATCTCATACTAATTTCTACTCTACCTTCCCGGAGTTCATTCTCCAGAGAACTCCATTTAAAAATTATGACGAATTCCTTCCAACTTCTTTATTTTATGATCTCATTGGAAATCATATAAAGACAATTCCTATTTGATATAGCTATTTGTGCAAGTATTTTACGATTAAGAAGCAAGTGCGCCTTATACAGGTTGTGTATTAATCTACTATAAATATAGGATACCCGATTCCCACGAATTACTGCATTTATTCGAGTGATCCACAAACGACGAAAATCCCTTTTTTTCCTATCTCTATCACGATGAGCCGAAACCAAAGCTCTTAGTTTCTGTTGAGTAATTGTTCGAGTAAGTCTTGAATGAGCCCCACGAAAGCTTGATGCAAATAAACGAATTTTTGTTCTACGTCTCCGAGCTATATATCCTCGTCTAATTCTGGTCATTGAATAAATGAAACTTTGATGAATAACTAATTGATTGCCTTTCTTTCAGTTATTCTTTTCCCCTTTCCTAGTCTATTAATAACAAAACGGATTCTTCCAATTTATAAAATCAAAATTCCAATGGCTTTTGCTACTCTAACCTTCCCGACCACGCTTTTTTCCCTTTTTCTAGGCATTGGAAAAACAATTTCAATATTTTAAACAAAGTAGTAAATAAAAATAGATAAAGAAATTGTGGGTTCCATCGTCTCTATGGTTACTTCTTAAACGGTGAGGTCCTCTCTATACACCGGAGCCCCTTTCTTCATTTAATCAATGTTATTGGTAACTTGTACAGTTACCACTCTTTGGCTCTACCCGTGAATTTTCTAGTAATAGGTCTTTCATAACGAGATAGACCTTCTACAGTAACGGTATTTAATTATGAAAATTGCTGGGGTAGCTGACCCTGTTAGTCCGTTCTTGCAAGAGTAGAAACATAATCTTTCTTCCTTTTTTTTAATAGTATTTCCCCTCGCTTAATGGATAAACTATTTGTTACCAACGGGGAATTCTTTCTCACCTTAAATTGCAAATTGAGGTGATGTAATTTGCACCAATGGAAACCATAAATTTCATACACAATATAAAGATATGATAGATCTATCTTTTTTAGATAGTGAATGCAGTTCTTCCATTCTATCCGATTCACAGGTACTGATCATTGATACTGGAAATTCTTTTGTTTTGTCTCAGCCCATGATTTAAACGAGTCGCACATACACCCTTGTACATGTTCCTCGGCGCTGAGGGCATCCCCCAAGAGCGGGGGATTTCGTGACGTTTCTGATTGGCTGTCTTGGGTTTCTAAGAAGTTGTTTAATAGTTGGCATGCTGAATTATACATTATGGGCTGGTTTAGATCGATCCTAACCGTATGATTATGAATTTCTTCTATTTAATAGATTAATAGAATATTAAACCCCTAAGAAGTAAGAAGATAAAATCTTAAATCGTGCATTTGCGTGAAATCACTGTTATTTTTTATCCAACCGCTACAAGATCAACAATTCCATGAGCTTGGGCTTCTCTTGCTGACATAAAAACATCCCTTTCCATGTCTTCGGATACAACCCATAAGGGCTTGCCTGTTCTTTGTACATAAACCTTTGTAAGGATTTCGCGCAGTTTCAGTAGTTCTTCCGCTTCCAGGATAATTTCTCCCGTCTGTCCCTCAGAAAAACCGCCAATAGGTTGATGGATCATTACCCTGATGATATATTATAACATAATAAAAGGTTCCTCTATCTCGCACGATTAGGCGGGGGGAAGAGATAAAGAATAAGAAAAAGATAGAATTGAACAACCGTACAGGCATTTTTTTCGCATTGCATACGGCTCGACAATGGAATTCGCCTTTTTACCTTTCATCAACGAAAGTCATCAACGAAAGAGAAAATATGGGGTCTATTATACCCAGATCGGTCAATGATCCAATTACCACCCTTCTTTTTTTTTTGGAGGAGTTCAAAAATACTATGATGGCCCCGTTGCTTTATATATTTATTTCGTTTGTGACTCAGCAATCCCAAAGTTTCTTTGTTTTTTTTTTTCAAATAAAAAAGAAAAAATAATCTTCTTTTTTTTATTTGCGTACTTTTTCATAACATAAATATTGTTAATAACCTTCCGGTGTGAAAAAAGTTTGTGACGCTGTAATAGGCCTACAATTAGGTAAGATAAACTCGGAATACCCCTCTTTTATCTCATACTACTCCTTCGATACATAATCGAATATTTTGAAAAAAAAAAACAATAAAAATTTTCATATCGAATTCGAAGTGCCATGCTATTATTACTTAATATTAATAATTCATATGGCGAAGGCATAGTCTTCTTTTTTCTCTCAAATAAAAAACTCATTGGCGCCAAGCGTGAGGGAATGCTAGACGTTTGGTAATTTTTCCCCCGACCAGGAGAAAAGACCCCATTGAGGCGGCCAATCCCGTACATATTGTCTGTACGTCTGGTCGCACAAATTGCATAGTATCATAAATAGCTATTCCGGGTATTACCCACCCGCCAGGAGAGTTTATAAACAAATACAAATCCTTGGTCTCATTCTCTATACTAAGATATACCATAAGACCAATAAGTTGATTCGAGATATCGCTATCAATCATTTGGCCTAAAAAAAGTAATCTTTCTCGATAAAGTCGGTTGATTAGGATAAAATCAAATTGTATCCCTTCGGAGCCGTACAGGCACCTTTTGATGCATACGGTTCAACAAAACTTGCGAAAAAAAAAATCAATGTGTAGCTCCCAGCCCCCTCTTTTTTTCCTAGCGAGCTCTTTCTATCAAAGGGGCTTTTCTTCCATTTTTCAATAACGACGAGTTTGACCGGTTTCCTATACCTATAATATTCTAATATAAAAAAAGCAATTCACTAATCGAACTAACTTTTCATTGATGTATTTTTTCATCGAGATCCAATCCAAAAATCACGATGTCATTTTCTTGTTCCTGACTGGGCTTCTTCCATTTTTTTAGGTTTATGCTCTACTCCGAGTAAGGATCTGCCCGATTTTTATTTGACATATAGGACAAATGACCCCAATACCACGTCTCTTTTTTGCTATGACTTCGCCCCCTTTTTTTTTTTAATTCATTTCTTTCATGTCTTCCGCCAAATCTTCGACATATTCATCATATTTATTATTCCATTGATTAACAGTTTGAGATCACTCCTATTGCGAATAAATTTCGAAATGGAATTGTTTATGATATCTATGATCTAAGTAATAATAATAGATATATTCCCAATTGGGTTTTTCTAAACGGAGCCTGGATACCTCATTTTATTGGTCCAGCCAAGACGACCATAAATTTTTTTATTGCTAATATTAATCTGGATACCTCCGCACAAAATGGATCTAATTGCACTTCATTGCACTTCACGCTACAAATTTTTGATAATTCAATCAATTTTTTTTGGGCGAAACCGAGGCTATCTCGATCGGGGGAGAGAATGGGGAAATCCCATACGACCCAATAGGTTTGACAAGTCGCACTATACGTCAACCCAAGATGCATTCCTTTCTCTGGGATTTTTAAAAGGTACTTTTGGAACACCAATAGGCATAAAATGAAAGAAAAAAAGAATTAAGTACTCTAGTTTACTTTGATGTGGAAGCGTAATAATGGACTTCTTGTCTTAATAATATTGGCCTTTATCTTTTATACATAGATTGAATAAGTTCATAAAATAAAGGAAAATTCTTACGAGTAGGTCCTTTGAATGATGGCCAAATGTGGATGCATCCGCTCATAGAAAAGGGAATCAACCCCCATTGCGTATTGGTACTTATCGAGTATAGAATAGATCTGCTTCTCTTTTTTCCTACGAACCGAACTCTTCCATTATTACTAAAAGATATTACTAAAAGAATAGAACAAATATTCATCCTTTTTTCGAGATAATCCACTGAAAAAAAAAGGGGGGTACATAGCAGAGTTTTTTTCAATGCAATAAAGTTACATAGTGTCTATTTTTTGTTAATAAAGGGGTAGTCCCATGGGTTTGCCTTGGTATCGTGTTCATACCGTCGTATTGAATGATCCCGGCCGTTTGCTTTCTGTCCATATAATGCATACAGCTCTGGTTGCTGGTTGGGCCGGTTCAATGGCTCTATATGAATTAGCAGTTTTTGATCCCTCCGATCCCGTTCTTGATCCAATGTGGAGACAAGGCATGTTCGTCATACCCTTCATGACTCGTTTAGGAATAACCAATTCATGGGGCGGTTGGAGTATTACAGGAGGGACGATAACGAATCCGGGTATTTGGAGTTACGAAGGTGTAGCGGGGGCACATATTGTGTTTTCTGGCTTGTGCTTCTTGGCAGCTATCTGGCATTGGGTGTATTGGGATCTAGAAATATTTGGTGATGAACGTACAGGAAAACCTTCTTTGGATTTACCTAAGATCTTTGGAATTCATTTATTTCTCTCAGGAGTGGCTTGCTTTGGTTTTGGGGCATTTCATGTAACAGGATTGTATGGTCCTGGAATATGGGTGTCCGACCCGTATGGCCTAACTGGAAAGGTACAATCTGTAAATCCAGCGTGGGGTGTGGAAGGTTTTGATCCTTTTGTTCCAGGAGGAATAGCCTCTCATCATATTGCAGCAGGGACATTGGGCATATTAGCAGGCTTATTCCATCTTAGTGTCCGCCCGCCTCAACGTCTATACAAAGGATTACGTATGGGTAATATTGAAACCGTTCTTTCCAGCAGCATCGCTGCTGTCTTTTTTGCAGCTTTTGTTGTTGCTGGAACTATGTGGTATGGTTCAGCAACTACCCCCATCGAATTATTTGGTCCCACCCGTTATCAATGGGATCAGGGATACTTTCAGCAAGAAATATATCGAAGAGTTAGTGCTGGACTAGCCGAAAATCAAAGTTTATCAGAAGCTTGGTCTAAAATTCCTGAAAAATTAGCTTTTTATGATTACATCGGAAATAATCCGGCGAAAGGGGGATTGTTCAGAGCGGGTTCAATGGATAACGGGGATGGAATAGCTGTTGGGTGGTTAGGACACCCTATCTTTAAAGATAAAGAAGGGCGTGAACTTTTTGTACGTCGTATGCCTACTTTTTTTGAAACATTTCCAGTTGTTTTGGTAGACGGAGATGGAATTGTTAGAGCCGATGTTCCTTTTAGAAGGGCAGAATCGAAGTATAGTGTCGAACAAGTAGGTGTAACTGTTGAGTTCTATGGTGGCGAACTGAATGGAGTGAATTATAGTGATCCTGCTACTGTGAAAAAATATGCTAGACGTGCTCAATTGGGTGAAATTTTTGAATTAGATCGTGCTACTTTGAAATCCGATGGTGTTTTTCGTAGCAGTCCAAGGGGTTGGTTTACTTTTGGACACGCTTCGTTTGCTCTGCTTTTCTTTTTCGGACACATTTGGCATGGTGCTAGAACCTTGTTCAGAGATGTTTTTGCTGGTATTGACCCGGATTTGGATGCTCAAGTGGAATTTGGAGCATTCCAAAAACTTGGAGATCCAACTACAAGAAGACAAGTAGTCTGATGCAACATTGCTCTGCTATTTTTCCCTTCTCGCTTCTATTTTCGGTTTGTGATTTTAAATAAGGTACTGGAGAAATCTGGATTTAAATCGTCGCCTTTTTTTGATTCTTTTTTTTTTTTCTTTAATCCGGGAGATGATCTCAAGTAAACAGGTATGGAAGCTATAATTGTAAACCACAATCGAATTTATGGAAGCATTGGTTTATACATTCCTCTTAGTCTCGACTTTAGGGATCATTTTTTTCGCTATCTTTTTTCGAGAACCGCCTAAAGTTCCAACTAAAAAAATGAAATGATTTTTCATTATATCAATTGAAGTAATGGGCCTCCCAATATCGGGAGGCCCATTACTTCAACTAGTCCCCGTGTTCCTCGAACGGATCTCTTAGTTGTTGAGAGGGTTGCCCAAAAGCAGTATATAAGGCGTACCCCGTAAAACTTACAAGTAAACCAGATATAGAGATGGCGACTAGGGTTGCTGTTTCCATTATTATAGAATTTCAAGACCACAACGGATCTATGATAAGATCGTTTATTTACAACGGAATGGTATACAAAGTCAACAGATCTCAATGAATACAAAATAGGATTTATGGCTGCACAAACAGTTGAGGGTAGTTCTAGATCTCGTCCAAGACGAACTGCTGTAGGGGACTTATTGAAACCATTGAATTCGGAATATGGTAAAGTAGCTCCTGGATGGGGAACTACTCCTTTGATGGGTGTCGCAATGGCTCTATTTGTGATATTCCTATCTATTATTTTGGAGATTTATAATTCTTCCGTTTTACTGGACGGAATTTCACTGAATTAGATTCACAAGAACCCCCAAAATCCTAGCTTTTAAATAAGCATTTAGGTCTCGGATTTTTTTTATTTTAGTTGATTGGTAGTTCGACCGCGAAATTTTTTTGTTTCTGTATTTCCGGAATATGAGTGTGTGACTTGTTCTAATTGATCCTATTGATAGTACAGAGAATGGGTCTGTCGTCTTAATAGAGATGGTTTTACCCCGTCGGATATTCATTCGAGTATCTGGAGCATGGAATATATAAAATAGATCACGACGTATTCGAACTATGATTCATACTTAATATTCAGACCTCGCGGCCGGATTCAAACAATTTTTCCAAAGAAAAAGTTATAAATCATAAATTGAAAGATTTTTCTTCTTTCAAATTCGCCATTTCCGCTTTGATTTTGCTCAAAGGACAAACGTTTCTTTGGATTTTTAGTCATTATATTTATATCTATTCTACTCGTTGAATAAATGATGATCCAATGGTTCTTACTCAGGGAATCTTTGGACTTGACTTAATTTGAAAGGTTTGTTGAATCATCGTGGTTCTAGTATGAATCTGAGGTTTCAATTGATTCATAGGGTCTTAACAAGAAAATTCCTATCAACAATAAAGAAAAGATAAAGTAAAGCTGCATTACATACAAATAAAAATAACAAATAAAAAAAAACGAAATAGGTAAATAGAAGATTCAAGAGGCCCGTAACGATCAACATAAAGACAAGTGAGTCGACTTGATTTTTTGGCATTCTATCTAATTATAAGCACCAAGAATAGCTTTCGAATTTTGATTCTTTCGTATCTTTAGATAAGATTGAATCAAAAGATTAAGAAGTTTGCAATTTTCTATTCGATACCTCTTTCAACCAGTATTGGGGTGTTTGAGCCGTACGAGATGAAATTCTCATATACGGTTCTCAGAGGGGGAGTTCCCTTGGTTTACCTATCTCAATAAAGTCTACGATTGGTTCGAAGAACGTCTCGAAATTCAGGCGATTGCAGATGATATAACTAGTAAATACGTTCCTCCTCATGTCAACATATTTTATTGTCTAGGAGGAATTACACTTACTTGTTTTTTAGTACAAGTAGCTACAGGGTTTGCTATGACTTTTTACTACCGTCCGACCGTTACTGAGGCTTTTGCTTCTGTTCAATATATAATGACGGAAGCTAACTTTGGTTGGTTAATCCGATCAGTTCATCGATGGTCGGCAAGTATGATGGTCCTAATGATAATCCTGCACGTATTTCGTGTGTATCTCACTGGTGGTTTTAAAAAACCTCGCGAATTGACTTGGGTTACAGGTGTGGTTCTGGCTGTATTGACTGCATCTTTTGGTGTAACAGGCTATTCTTTACCTTGGGACCAAATTGGGTATTGGGCAGTCAAAATTGTAACAGGTGTACCAGAAGCGATTCCGGTAATAGGATCGCCTTTGGTAGAGTTATTACGCGGAAGTGCTAGTGTGGGACAGTCCACCTTGACTCGTTTTTATAGTTTACACACTTTTGTATTACCTCTTCTTACTGCCGTATTTATGTTAATGCATTTCCTAATGATACGTAAGCAAGGTATTTCTGGTCCTTTATAAAATCAAAAAGAATCTAGATCATAGCGATTTGTAATCAATCCTTTATCTTATTGCTTGGGGAGGAACAATAATATTT